GGACAAATGGCATTGCCAGAAATTTACAAGGTAATATTTCCATTTATTCATCAAAAGGGGCCTACCTTTTGACGCCAGAATCGCTTTTCCTTGATACCTAACATAGTGCATCAAAGGATCTTTGAACAACCATAACACGGGCGGAAAATCATTCGAAACGACTTCTACAAGAGTATTTCTTTTTACATAGAAATATATTCGCTCAAAAAGAGTTCCAGAAGATGTTGATCGTAAATGAGAAGATTGGTTACAAAGAAAAAAAAAGAGGGATTCGTATTCACATACATAAGAATTATATAGAAACAAGAAAAATCTTTGATTACTTTTTGAAACAATAGAAATGGATTTCTTTGGAGTTGGAGTACTAAGCCTATTACAATTCTGATACTCATAGAGAAGGAAGCGTAATAAATGCAAAGAAGAGACATCTTTCAACCAGGAGCGAAGAGTTTGAACCGCTAGTTCCAGATGGATGGGGTAGGGTATTAGTATATCTGACACATAATTTAAATGTACAAAATTGTCTTCTAAAAACGGAAATATTGAATGAATTGATCGTAAATTTTGCGATTTGACTATTTTTTTTCTTTCTACAGAAGCTACTAATCTTAGGGAAAATGGAATTTCCACAATGACTGCAAATCCCTCTGATATAATTTGAGAATATAAATTCTTGTTATGCCCCAACAATGGATTTTGGTTGGAATCATTAGCAGAAATAATCAAATGATTCTGTTGACACATTCGACTAATTAAACGTTTCGCCACCAGTGAACTGGATTTATTATCATAACCAAAATTATCCAACAAAATGAATCCATCTAAAACATGATCATGAGCCAGTGCATAAATATACTCCTGAAAGATAAGCGGATATAGGAAGTCCTGTTGCCAAAATTTATCGAGTTCAAAATACCTTTGAAACTCCCCCATTTGAAATGAAATTTGAACCAAAGATAGGTGATTTCTTGGATTAGCAAATGATACATAGTGCGATACGGTCAAAACAAGGTAGTAATAAAAGAATATATACCTCGGAGATGGGTAAGCTCATCAACGGACTCTCTATCCTCTTTTTTTTTCATCCACTAGGTTTATGTTCGTTATAGGATAACAAGATGGTTCGAAATCTTTTAGTTTTTAAACCCAATCGCTCTTTTGATTTTGGAAAGAATTATCTTTATCAATATACTGCTTCTTCTACACATTCATCTCCAATTAATTTAATAATGGAGAATAGCGACATAGTTAGGATTCATTAAAAAAATAGACAATCCACTCATAGGAGAAGCTTTTCCCGCATCAGGCACTAATATATTTTTAACGTCTATCTAATTAGATCGGGTAATCATTCAAAGTAAGAACAGAAGCTCGTTGCTTTTTTGTTTCCCTATAATTGGAGCCAGAGGGCTCTATCCATTTATTCACTCGACCCAACTTTGAATTCATTTTGTTTCGTCCCGTCCCGCTCAAAGACTTCAAACAAGTCTTTGTACCGATCCGGTAAGAATGCAATATTCGCAGGATTCTCCATTGCTACGACATGCTATTTTTTCCATTCATTCCCTTTCAAGATCAGTCGTGGTCTTACAAACTCTACCGAATGGTATGGATGAAGCAAGGGATTCATCAAAATGTGTAAACGATCCTAGCCGCACTTAAAAGCCGAGTACTCTACCGTTGAGTTAGCAACCCAAAAATCTAAAAAAAATTAGGATGTGTAAATGTCAATACAGTCAAAATAAATAAATCAATTTGATTGCATGACACAATCAAAACATTGAACTAAGAATAAAATCAAAAAAGAAATCGAAATTTTTAATAGCTTCTGAACTGAACATAAAAATGAAGAGATCAGATGAAAATGAAAAAAAAAAAATGAAATTCGAAATATAGACGAAATATAGATATAAATGTACAAATTGATAGACCCCTTTCTTTTTTTTTTTTCACTTAAATCTTAAATAAAGAATTATTGTATCACAGCGAATTCAACGAACCCGTCAGCTGACTAAAGTAAAAAACCGAACCTATGGGACGGCAATAAATGGATTTATACTTAATACATGATTAAATTATATTTGTTTGATACACTGTTGTCAATATAAATGTTGCGAAAAGAATACAATGGTGAAAATGGAAATAAAAATTCCATTTAAAAATTTAAATATTTTAAAGGCGGGGGTTGGATTGGCACTACGTAGATAATCTACAGAGATACAAAATAGATGGGTGTAGATAGAGGAATAAAAAAAGAAAGTAGGAAAAAAGATCCAAGTTATTCACTCAATATATATATATTAAGTCGAGTGAATAAGCAAGCTTGATTCGGCGGTTATTATTTGTTAGTAAAGTTCCAACAAAAACCAGCCGATTGAAGGTAATGGCAAAATTTTATATTTCGAGATCCAATTTCTTCTCACTTGATTTTTTGAATATCCATCTTCTTTTTTTGTGGTTATATAACATTATAGAATGTAGGATTCTACGGGAACAATAACAGAAGGAGGAATAGCCAAGAAAAAGTTATACTATTTGTTTGTATTTAATTACTTGAATTTCGTTTGATTAAAACGAAGTTCCTTAAAAACCTCTGCCTTCTTTGAAATATCATGAACAGTTCCTGTAGGTTGAGCCCCTTTTTCAAGAAAATCGAGAATAGCAGGAACATTTGAATAAGTTTGATTCTTTATCGGATCATAAAAACCAACTTTCCAAAGATCTCTCCCTTCTCTTCGGGATCGAACATCAATTGCAATGATTCGATAGACCGCTCATTGGGATAGATGAAAATACCCCCCCTAGAAACGTATAAGAAGTTTTCTCCTCGTACGGCTCGAGAAAAAAGGATTCGAAGTTATGTCTATATTATAGAATTATAATGGCAAATAGATCCATAAAATCATCAAATCAATGATTAAAGTCTTTTTTTTTAGTTTAGGAAAGCAAAAAATTGTACTCATAACTCAAGTGGGATAACTCTCAAATAGTTCAAAGAAAATCCTTAAGCCATTTCATTTTTTGAGTGGTCTCTAGTCCCTTTCTTATCTCGTTTAGAATCTGTTTTTTTATTCTTCAGATTTAGTTGTTGAGACAATGAAAAAAGGTGTTTACTTGTTCCAGGATCCTGTATCTTTTATTTGAATCATTGGGTTTAGACATTACTTCGGTGATCCTTAATCCTTTCAAAATGGCAGCAACATACCCTTTTTTGTGATTTCTTTCTTTTCTATCAAAGAATCATCAGAACGGTTGATTCGCGTGTGTTACACTTTTGATTGAAAAAGTTTTACCAAGTCCAACAAATTTTCCTTTTGGATTTGAAACTTTCTCGAATTGAATTCTTTCGATTTCTATATCGAAGCTATACTTACGAAGTTGTTCAAACTTATTCATTGACACTAACCCTAGACCCTTGCCCTTGAGAAATGAATCCATACTTTCTACTCGAGCTCCATCATATCATATACTATGTTACCTTTTACATTACAACCCAAGAAAAAAACAGGTGGGTTCGAGTCGAACAGAACAAAGGATGTCGAGCCAAGAGCACTTTTATTAAGAATAAAATGGTGGATTCTTACATCCACAGCTGATCATGTCCTTCAAGTCGCACGTTGCTTTCTACCACATCGTTTCAAACGAAGTTTTACCATAACATTCCTCTAGTTTGGAACCAGTATGTATTATGTAATTGATTCAATTATGGAATCATGAATAGTCATTGGTTCGATCGGTAAATAAGAATCTATACTTTACTTTTGTCCTTGTATATGGATGGGTAGCTATTTTCTGAAAACGTCTCAGCAATAATTTATTAATCCCATATTTATCTTTATCAGATAAACTGAACAATTGTCACTACAATTGTCACTGGAAGTAATTAAATTCTGGATATTCTATAATTGACTAGTCAAATTTAAGGGATCACAAATCTTTAAATCTTTTTGACAAAAATAAAACCACCGTTGTTACTGAAATAGAATGATAATAATACACTAATAATACATACCATATGTAAAGTCTTCTGTAACTTTTGTAACCTTTCCAGAAAATAAATCAAATTTAATAGAATGTATGAACGACCTCTCGCCTCAAATGTTACAACGATTTAGAACTATTTTTAGTCGATCCAAACACAAAAATGCCTACAAACACGGTTCAAAGAAATATGGATCTGTTACATATGTAATTTACTTGATCGTTTGTTAATGAGATTCAGACAGATAAATATATAAAAACGGGTACCGATTAAGTTCTATCGAACCCCCCAATGCTAGGGGAATGATGGGGATGATCAACCATATAAAAAAAGGGTCCATATGATAGTATGGCGTTATTCCTATTTTTTATTTTACCCCAACACTCAATGGCTTAATCCCCTTGATTTAATTCAAATTAGTACCAAGAAACTCCTCTCCTATTTTAAAATCCAAAGAAAAAGAGAATTAATAATTTGGCTACATCATTTAAGGTTAAGGGAGAGGGAATAAAAGATAGGGAATATAGGGGTTGTTCCTTCGTAGGTCAAGGACCATCAAAATAAAAAAATATTTGTAGGGTACCTAATTTCTGAGTAATTAATTCAATATGAATAGGAGAGGTATGGGCATACAATGATAATTATACGCCGTCCTACTCTTTTTTTAGTCAAATCAAACAGGTGTGGATCTATGTTCCCATCTGACCTGGATCACAACTAGATACTAGATTAACTTACATCTCTGTATCATTATCATTGGAACACAATTGAGTTTGCAAAAAAATATGATTCAGAGAACAATCAGTAAAAATAAGAAACAAGAATCATATTCTATCCACTACTCCACTCTTAAACGGAGTCTTGCTCAAAAAAGCAATTGTTTTCCGGGTGCTCTGGGACGGAAGGATTCGAACCTCCGAATAGCGGGACCAAAACCCGTTGCCTTACCACTTGGCCACGCCCCATTGAGATTTCTATTATGCACTAATAAACACTAATACGAGTCTTGGTTATTCGTCAATTCCAGTGCAAATACGGATCTAATATATTTTTGATAGGATTTTACCACGTGTAGATATAGAATGAAACTGGAATTGATTGATCATTATATATATATAATTTAATTAAGATATTGTATAAAAGTATGATTTCTTATATTCTCTTTTTAGAATTGAAGGATTTTGGATTGGGTGAGTGAGTTCAAAGGATTTTTTGGTCTACTTTACTTTCGTCATTATTTTTTGCCTTATATCAATAAGATATCAATAACTCAATCAAAATACAATTATCTCATTATCTCCAATAAAAAAATCTTTGTTATGCTTAATATTTTTAGTTTGATCGGTATCTGTCTTAATTCTGCCCTTTATTCGAGTAGTTTTTTCTTTGCCAAATTACCCGAGGCCTACGCTTTTTTAAATCCAATTGTCGATTTTATGCCAGTCATACCTTTGCTGTTTTTTCTCTTAGCCTTTGTTTGGCAAGCTGCTGTAAGTTTTCGATGAAATTTTGAATACTGTCCTAAAAAAATTCATGATTTATTCAAGAAAACAAATTCTAACAATTGATAAAATCAGATAAATCTTACAGTATGAACCAAAGGTTCAAGTTCAAACATTAAAATTTAATTCTTGGATCGCCGCAATAAATCTGAATCACGCCATTTCCTCATTCTGACCTTTTTCTTTTCTCATGAAAGACCCTATATAGGGTAGGGTACCCCACAATATAGAATTGTGGGTATTAAAGAAACTTTGAATTTTGCTAATGAAAAAGTATTGCTAAAAAGCACTTCGTTTCGTGGTGTCAAAATGGGATATGTGGTATAAAAATGGAGAATCTATTCTCTTATTTTCCAAAAAATGATCTTGGAGATTGTGTAATGCTTACTCTCAAACTCTTCGTTTACACAGTAGTGATATTCTTTGTTTCTCTCTTCATCTTTGGATTCTTATCTAATGATCCAGGACGTAATCCTGGACGTGAAGAATAAAACTAGGATTAGGATCAAATAATGCTTTTCCTTACTTTTTTATTTTTTCTTGGGTTTTTTCTATTCCACACTTAAAACTTAAAATTGGAAAAAATAAATTAAAGGTTCAATCAATTCGAAAGATAACTAAAATAGCAAACAATGAAGGGAAACGGAAAGAGAGGGATTCGAACCCTCGGTACGAATAACTCGTACAACGGATTAGCAATCCGACGCTTTAGTCCACTCAGCCATCTCTCCCAATTGAAAAAGGATAATTACTATGTTACATTACACATAAAGTAAAAGTAAGGATTTTAATTATCTCTTTATCCTTATTATAATATATTATATCTTCAAAAAAAAAAAGAGAGTTTATTAGAATTAAATAGTAAATAGAGATATTAATTCTAATAACTAATAAAGATAGAATTCTTTAAGAATTCTAAATTCGATTTATAAATTTATATATAATCTAGATCTATTTTATCAGGAATTCCAACTCTAAAGTACGGGCTCGAAAGAAATATTTCTGATAAAAAAAAAAGACTACCTCGTTGATTTTGTCCGATAAGGGCTTTTTTTATTCCCATGGCCTGGCCGGGTCAGTACCTAGCCGGGCCCTTTTTTGTTCCATTGAATCCATGGATAATTAGCTGAATTGAAAATAGAATGTTATTGAAGCAAGAACAATCAGAAGAAGGATTATTTCTATGATTCTATGATACAGAATTCAAGTATCATTTATTATTTTGGATTATTTCTTAGTATTTTTTATTTACTGGACTAGAATAAAAAAAAAACACTGGAATTGGAATAAAAAAAAGAATAATAAGATTCAAACTCTGGATTCTTCCACAATGCATTTTTTAAGTAGTTTTGCTGAGCCGTATCTGTCAAAACTCCTACAGCAAAGGAAAAGTTTGTTATTTAAATGAACACCCTTTTTTTTCTTAATCTCATTAAGTCCCCCAACAAAACAGGGCAACACTCCGTTTTTCATAATTCTTATCTGATCCTGTATTAAGTACGTCCGATTCGACAAAAGATCCGTTTATATACAATAATCGAATTGTAGCGGGTATAGTTTAGTGGTAAAAGTGTGATTCGTTCTATTAACCTCTTACATAGTTAAGGGGTCCTTCGGTTTTCTTCATATTCCGATAAAAAACTTTATTTCTTAAAAGAATTAAATTCTTTACCTCTCAATAACGGATTCGAGGAAGAATATACATTCTCGTGCTTTTTATATTTGATACAAGAATCAATTACAAATTGAAAAATTGGATTATGAAAGTACAAAACATAATTTTTTTTATTGGATCAATACTTCCAATTGAATGAGTAAAGGGATCTATGGATGAAGAAAGTTAATTTCTTTTTTTTTTTCTAATCGTAACTAAACTAAATCTTTCATTTTTTATTCGTTTGGATAGGGGAGATTGAAGCAAAATAGCTATTAAACGATGGCTTTGGTTTACTAGAGACATCGATATATTGTTTAGCTCGGTGGAAAGATAATTCTTTTCCTCAGGATTCATTCAAA